GCAATACCTACTGTACCCTCTTGAAATTCTACTAATTCACCCGCCATTACTTCATCAAGACCATGAATACGAGCAATGCCGTCACCTACTTGCAGTACGGTACCGGTATTTACAATTTTTACTTCTCTATTATATTCCTCAATTCGCTCACGGATAATCTTACTAATTTCGTCGGCTCGAATTGTTACCATGAGTTTTTCTTACTTAGTTAAAAAAAAAATAATACCTAGAGTCCAAGGACTAATCGGTTATTGCCCCCAACATGCCAATATTGGCACGTATAGTACGTAAATGTAACTCGTTGTTCAAACAACTGCTCAGAGTTCCTAGAGCCCCTTGTAAGGCTTGTTGGAAAACCCGTTGTCGGACTTGATTAATCGCCCTTTGTTGTTCAAAATGAATAGTTTCGTTTTTGTAATTTTCTAGTTGTTTCAAAGTCTTAGAGGTGGAATTAATAAAATTAATTCTTTCTCGCTCTATCTCAGAGTATCCATTGACTCGAAACTGATCTGCCTCCATTTCCACTTTTCGTAAGCGTGTCCGGGCCTTTTCCAGCTGTTCAATGGCTCCCCCACGTAGTTCTTCTGAATTTCGAATAGTATTCAAGATCCTCTGTTTTCGATTATCTAATAAATCACTTAATGAAAGTAGATTCTCTTTCCATTCATTTAAAAACTTCCATGATCTCTTCCCGAACCAAACATGAATCTTTCGATTCATTTGGCTCTCACGCTCAATTACTTATGATAAATTCCCATATCTTTTTTTGAATGTAATGAGCCTATCCTCTACTCTCTTCATATTCCAAAATAAAAATATCAAAACCAATCACTAATCCAAAACCAAAAAAGTCGGAGGACTCTTCTGACCAAACAAAAATATGTAATTGTCAACAAAGTTGTTTCTTTTTTTTTATCCAAAAATCCAAAAGGGTTTTCTTCCTTTAATACACAATACGTAGGTCGTCGATTCATCATTGGATAAAAGGGGGTTTAATCCCAATTTTTGTAATAAGCGGTTCAAATCATTTTATCCATATGAGTGTTCTTATATAGATAAATTATTCATTTTGAAAGCATCTCTATATTAATATTCATATTGTGGTAGAAAGAGTACCATGCTGCGTCTGGACTTCAAATGATTTAGCTTTAACCATAGTTAATGGTCCCACATTTTTGGTTGATAGAGAATCAAAGCGGATTTACCAACGAATAACGAAATGCTATGGTTCTTGCATATGATTTCTTTATTCAGAAGTCATTCGTGAGATAATGTACCTACTTTTCCTAGTTATAACATAAAAAGTACAGCTGGTTGGATCCAGCCTATTCTTGAAATAAACAACTCGCACACACTCCCTTTCCAAAAAAAACCAATACCCCAAGCACTACACTTAGATTTATTAGATTTGTTGCTAAAATATCGGTATTAAACCCGAAACTCCCGGCGGATGGCCAGTGGCCTAAAGAAACGAAAGAATCGGTTACATTTTTCATATGATCTCCTCTTATAGATAGACTAAAAAAAAAAAGAACAGAGTTCTTTTTGTATCGTCCTGCCCCCCCTTTGATATATTTGATATATATATATTTTACTATTTCTAAATCGAGCCAAAAAAGATTCGATTTAGAAATGGTGAATTACCCCCTTCTTTATTTAAACCCTTCCTAAAAAATATAAAAAGGGGTTCCTTAGACTACGAACGGAAAGGATGAAAGCGAGTGAGTATGCTAATTCCTCATCCACAAATCAGCCCTTCCCGTGGGTTATTGCTTTTTCGAATTTATAAGATTAAACAAAAGGATTCGCAAATAAAAGTGCTAATGCTACAACCAGGCCATAAATTGTTAAAGCTTCCATAAAAGCTAGACTAAGCAATAAAGTACCTCGTATTTTTCCCTCCGCCTCAGGCTGTCTCGCGATACCTTCTACAGCTTGGCCCGCAGCAGTACCTTGACCAACTCCAGGTCCAATAGAAGCAAGCCCTACAGCCAATCCAGCAGCAATAACGGAAGCGGCAGAAATCAGTGGATTCATGATAAGTTCCTCATACAAAAAAAAATGGTTAATGATACAGTCAGCCGATGAATTATAACTTAATATTACATCGCTACAATTCATCCAGTCGAAGTAACTACAAACTTCAAATTGAAGTAATAATCTTATTCAAGGATCAAAACTACTTTACTTCGATATCTCTTTTTTAGTTCCTATCGACAAAGTCTTTGCGAATCCGTACGACTTTCGTCCGTCCATTTCTTTGTTCCGAACCATTCTTTGAATTCTTCGATTTTTTTCTTGATTTCATCTGTTTATTCATTGAACTCACAGTCCCAGAGGATACGGAAAGACTTCTATTGGAATAGCCATCAAATTTATATGGAATAGCCATCAAATTTATAGTAGTAGGGCAAATTGAATATCTCTTTAGTTCATATATAACTAGTCAATATTTAATATCAATCACCTATACACGCCTTTCTTCCATAACGTAAACCAACTCTTCATTCATCTTAAATTCAATCGAATTCGAGAATTATGCGTCGAAAAACAAGTTGACTTTTAGCATAGCACTTTTTTACATATAATATACCTAGTAAAACCTCCCTCTCCGATCCGAATCACCCTATTTTTTATGAATCCCTTTTTTGTTTGTAAATATTTCTTCCCCTTTCTTTATCATTCTCCCGCACGGATACAATCTAAATAGACAAATTGCTTAGGCCGAATCAGTGGATAGAAATATCATTATTTGATTGATCTAAGTTCACGCAATTTATTATTTCTGAAAATTTTATTTTGGTCAATCGCTGAAGAAAATCAACTGAAAGGGGAATCTTTCTATAGAGCACCCCTCTTTTTTTACTCACACTTCGTAAACCACAAGAATTCTTATTCAAATTCTGATTCCGAATAGGAAATATTAGGATTGGCCGACCAGCAATATAAAATGAATATCTATTCAGGAGAGAATGGTATAATATAAGTGGATCAACCAAGAATTTTAGGAAAAAGATCTTTTAGATCTCTTTCCCCCTTTTTTTTTACAACTCTCTCTACTCTAATATCTTTGGGGCTATTACTCTAGATTGTATATATTGAGTTGTATATTTATATTTCCTAATTAGATTAGATTTTTTTTGAGCCACGCATACATTACCTTGGGATAAGCTAAAAAAGAATCTTTCAAAAACTAGTCAATGATGGCCCTCCATGGATTCCCCTATATAAGCCGCGGCTAAAGTTGCAAAAATCAGAGCTTGAATACCACTTGTAAATAATCCAAGGAACATGACAGGTATAGGAACCACTAAAGGTACTAAAGAAACAAGAACAACAACTACTAATTCATCAGCTAATATATTTCCGAAAAGTCGAAAACTAAGCGATAAAGGCTTTGTGAAATCTTCTAAGATGTTAATGGGTAAAAGGATTGGGGTTGGTTGAATATATTTCCCGAAATAACCCAATCCCTTTTTGGTAAGACCCGCATAGAAATATGCCACTGACGTGAGTAAAGCCAAAGCAACAGTAGTATTTATATCATTCGTGGGTGCGGCTAACTCCCCATGAGGTAATTGTATGATTTTCCAAGGTAAAAGCGCTCCTGACCAATTAGAAACAAAAATAAATAGAAACATTGTTCCAATAAAAGGAACCCAGGGGCCATATTCTTCTCCAATTTGAGTTTTACTCACATCTCGAATGAATTCAAGTACATATTCGAAGAAATTCTGACCACCGGTCGGAATGGTTTGTGGGTTCCGAACAGTTAGAGTAGCTGAACCCAATAAGATAGCAATTACAACCCAAGAAGTAATAAGTACTTGGCCGTGGACTTGAAAACCTCCTATTTTCCAATAGAAATGTTGGCCTACTTCCACACCAGAAATATCGTATAACCCCTTTAGTGTGTTGATAGAACAGGATAGAACATTCATATTGCCCTCTTAAAAAAATATAGCTTTAAAGAAAATTATTTTGATTCAAACGTCTCTTTCTCTACGTGACTACTTGAATCCCATATATATTTATAATACCAATTAAATTCTTGAATACAACGAATCACATAATATCCCCAGTTTTTTATCTCTTTTTTGAGATCCAAAAAGAATATCTGAGATTCATAAATAGTAACTTATTACAAAACTATATGAAATTTATAATTTATAAAGTAAGTTAAGTTTTTTATCTTATTATTAAACTAGAACGCCCTTCACGAATTGCGAATACTAATTTGTTAAGAATTAATCGAATTGAAGATATAGCGTCATCGTTGGCTGGAATCGAAATATCTGCAAGATCGGGGTCACAATTTGTATCGATTAAACAAATTGTTGGAATTCCCAAAGTGATACATTCTTGAAGGGCCGTATATTCTTCGTGTTGATCAATGATGATTACAATATCTGGTAACCCCGTCATATATTTAATCCCGCCCAGATATGTTTGCAAGTGAGATAATTGTCTTTTCAACACGGCCGCATCTCTTTTCGGAAGACGATGGAGTCTCCCTGTTTTTTGTTCTGTTCTCAAGTCTCTAAACTTATGAAGTCTCGTTTCTGTAGTGGACCAATTCGTTAACATACCGCCAAGCCATTTTTTATTAACATAATGACACCGAGCCCTTATCGCAGCCCATGCTACTAGGTCAGCTGCTTTATTTTTAGTGCCAACGATTAAGAATTGTTTTCCCTTACTTGCTGCATCAAAAACCAAATCACAGGCTTCTGATAAAAAACGAGCGGTTCTAGTAAGATTTATAATATGAATACCTTTACGCTTTGCAGAAATATAAGGGGCCATTTTAGGATTCCATTTCCTAGTACCATGTCCAAAATGAACTCCGGCCTTCATCATCTCTTCCAAATCGATGTTCCAATATCTTTTTGTCATTTCTCCCCACACCCCCCTCCTAAAAAAAAAAAAAAAAAAGAGACGAGGGTATCCTAAAATAAATAATTGTTCCGATGGAACCTTCTCTTCTACCGCAAATTGGC